ATGTCACGCCAGATGTTCTATGGATACAAGATATTTAATGCTCCAAACTCTTATTTTTTTGATTCTGGACCGCGAGAGTTATTTCTTTCAATCTCTATCTTTTTACCCATACTAGGTATTGGTATGTACCCCGATTTTGTTCTTTCACTATCAGTTGACAAGGTCGAAGTTATTCTATCTAATTCTTTTTATAGATAGTTTTAATGAATAAAAAAAATCATAGGATTTTTTTTTAATCCTTCGTTGTACAATGAAAAAAAGAAGGCTTTTTCTTCTTCTCTTAAGTTAAGTAAAAAAATGAATTTGAATCGGCGCGAACCCTGTGAATCACTACAATATTTGATTCAGAGGGTTCTCATCAGTTCACACAAAGTTTTTTTTATCTCATATGCACTGTACACTTTTCTATTCGTATTCGTAAGAGTCTTTTTTGAATCCTTTTGAATTCAATTAGATGTTAATGTAAATGAACCATAACTATGTAGCCCTATTCCTAATAGATTGACCCCAAAATAGCATATCCAAATTATAAGAAAGCCAATAGACGCCACAATTGCGGAATTTATACCCTTCCATTTTATATTGGTTCGAATATGTAAATAAATCGCGAATACGATCCAAGTAATAAATGCCCAAGTTTCCTTTGGGTCCCAACTCCAATATGATCCCCATGCTTCGTTAGCCCATACTGCTCCAGAAAGTATCCCTATGGTTAAAAAGATAAATCCTAGACTAATAACCCGATAACTCCAATAATCCAATTGTTGAATAAATTGCGACCTGTAATAATTCTTCGGAGAAAAAAAAGAAGTATTTTGTAAAACATTTATTCTTTCATTCATGTATTCGATTTCACCAAAGAAAAATGAACCATTTAAATTTAATAAATGATTACTTGTAAAAAAAAACTTTCTGTTTTTTCTAACTGCAATGACTAGAAGTGCTACTGATAATAATGATCCACATAAAAGGGCTGCATAGCCCAATATCATCATACTTACGTGCATTATTAACCACTCGGATTGAAGAGCGGGTACTAATATTGCAGATTCGTGTATTTCAGTTAAAAGACCTGAAGTAGCAAAGCCTTGGGTAAAAATAGCGCTTGGGCCGATTATTGCGCTTAAAAAATTTTGATTTTTTTTGAAATACGGAACTATATGAATAAGGGAGAAACTCCATGAAAGGAAGATTAATGATTCATATAAATTACTTAGTGGAAAATGTCCCGAATAAATCCAACGAGTAACTAATAATCCTGTTATACAGAAAAAAGTCATTATCATGCCCTTTTCTGATGAATCGTAGAGTTTTATGATTTCATCGACTAAAAAGGTTATCAAATGAATTGTAATTACAATTGAAACGATCGAAAAAGAAATATGAGTTAATATATGCTCTAAGGTTGAAAATATCATAACAATCTTAAAAAAGGGGAGTTCTTTAATTACAAGAAATCAGGAATTGAATTCATTATAGGATCTATTTCGTTTTTTTAGAAGATGGCATGCCGCCACTCGGACTCGAACCGAGATGCTCTAGCACTGCTTCCTAAGAGCAGCGTGTCTACCAATTTCACCATAGCGGCTTGTCTTGAACTCATAATAGCCTATGAATAAGCAATCGTCTAGATTTAAGAATTCAATTGGTTGCAATATTTTTTAGGAAAGATTCAAATGGATGAATAAAAATTAGTTCAAATAGGTATTTGAAGGTTCATTATTTTAGTTTAGGGCCTTAGTTTTCTTAAGATTTTCGTGTATTTTGTACTCTCCTCAACTTGAACTCTTTAAAACTGGATAGTTTTATTATCCATTAATAGGATAGAACTCAAAAAAAATCCATTTTCTTAATGAATCCAAAAGAAAAAAACCTATTTTGGATCACTCAAAATTGATACATTATTTATCCAGACTCTCTTCACTAAGTGTTTTTGATTTTCTTGATTGGGTTGATCCCGAGAGATATATGGGGGTGTATATAGGAATTCAGAGAAAATCAAAAAGTCAGAAAGTTACACAAAAGGGTTTAAAATTTTAATCAATTAGTTTCAATGATTTTAGTAACTAAAGATTCAAGATTTTCTATTTGCTCTTCTATAGATAGATAGAGAGAAAAAGTGGATATAGAGAAAAAAAAAAGTTGTATTATTGTAACAAATAGGTCGATGGGGAAAATAAGACTCCCCGCCTTGGAAATGAGAAAATAGACTAAAAAGAAAATTGAGTATCTTTTGTTTATTCTTTTGTCAACAAAAAGAAAGTATTTTTCTTTTTTGAATTGAATTGAGTAAGGTAAACAGAAGAATTCTTATTCTACATATTCTAAGAGCAGAGCGAATTCCATTACCTATTGAGTTAATCAATATGAAATGGAATTCATTAATTTGATTTTCGAAATGAGTCAATTTTTTGAGTCAAGTCGATTCAGATTATTCCAACGTTTTATTACTTATTTTTTTTTCGCACAAAAAAACTTTTTGAATTCCCGGTAGAAAGAG